TGCTGTATTTCCAGGATTGGATTTCATACTCGAATAAACCTCGTAATCGTAAGAAAGTAGGTTTTTTCACTATGGGCCTAGCAAAAGAAAAATTGAGATAGGTTTATATTGGGTTCCCCCCTTAAAAATCGGACGTGAAGGTTTCCTCTCATCCGGCTCAAGTAGTTACACCAAATAAGGAAGGGAGTTCTTTATTTTTTGACTTTGTTCAATAAAAAAAAAAGAAAACCCTACAAAGAACTACTCCTTACTCAAGTTTCCAGCAAGGACCAACCTTTCATTAATTCATTTTTCTTTTGACTTTCACTTTCTGAATGACTTATTTACGACAAAATTGAAATGTGAAATTCTTGAGTAGTCTGCTTCCCTTCAAATGATGAATCCCCCCTTAAAGGAATACTTTTGGACTCGTAAGGGATTTACTTGTCTATATATTGTTTCGTTCCATTCGATCTTTTAGGTCCCTACTCACCTCGACGGTTATGTCATGATGTCCCTTGAAGCATATATGCGATAGATAGACTTCTGTAACCATGCCCTATTTGCTTTCTTGAACGGAATCTCTCTCTAAAAGAAATGGAATGGCTAATTCCACGAAAAAATCTTTTTTTTTTTCACGAGGTATAACTAGCAATTCCCATTTATCTGTTACGGGATCGACCATGGATCAACTCCCCTTTCATTTAGAGTATTGAATACACCCATAATTCTGAGCTTCATGTTACTCCTTCCAAGACACATGTCAGAGTCGGGGGCATCCCAATCAGATTGAATGGGATGACAGTTTATTAGTCTGAATCTGTAAAATGCAAATTTCGATCAAATCACACATCGCAGTATACTAGGCCTTCTAATTCCTTAAGGGGTTTATCTAAAAGATTCGCGATATAACTCGGAAGACGTTTCAAATACCACACGTGAGTTACCGGACATGCGAGTTTGATGTATCCCATTTGATATCTTCGTATCCGAGAATCAACAAATTCCACCCCGCATTCTTCACAAAATTTCGGGTCCTCTTTTTCGGCTCCAATCACTCGATAATTTCCACAAGCACAAATTCCACTTTTTATGGGTCCAGAGATTCTTTCACAAAACAATCCATCTTTTTCCGGTTTATTGGTTTTATAATGAAAAGTATAGGGTTTTGTCACCTCTCCAACTATCTCTCCATTGGGTAGGATTTTGTTGGCCCAAGCCTTTATTTGTTGAGGAGACACTGGTCCAATTCGAAGTTGTTGATGTTTATATCGGTCGATCATAGAATAGAAATTCTGATTCATTCAGATCAAACTTCCTTCCTATTAATCTGGAAGTTCTTCTCAGATACAAGGAAATGATTCAGTTCTAGAGCCAAAGATCGTAGTTCTCGAACGAGCAATCGAAAAGATTCTGGAGCATCCTCAGGGTTAGGTACTATTCCTCCAATGATCGTAGCACCAAGTAATTCTTGACGAGCTCTAATATGATCAGATTTATAAGTAAGTATCTCTTGTAAAATATGAGCAACACCAAACCCCTCTAGAGCCCAAACTTCCATTTCCCCTACTCGTTGTCCCCCTTGCTTGGCCCTTCCTCTAAGGGGTTGTTGTGTAACAAGTGCGTAATGTCCACTCGAACGCCCATGGATTTTATCATCAACTTGATGAATTAATTTTAGGATATAGGACTTGCCTATTAGAACAGGTTGTTCAAAAGGATCTCCTGTTCTTCCATCAAATATTCTGCTTTTTCCCGGATACTCGGGTTCAAATACCCATGGATTTTTTGTTTGCTTACTGGCTTCATATAATTCAGAAAAGACTAGTTTTCTTGAAGCCTCTTGCTCATATCTCTCATCAAAAGGTGCTATTCTATAATGTCTCTTTAGCAGATCCCCCGCTAACCCGAGCGAACATTCAAATATCTGCCCCACATTCATTCGTGAGGGTACCCCTAATGGGTTGAAGACCATATCAACAGGTGTTCCGTCTTGCAAGTAGGGCATATCTTGTCTAGACAAAATTTTAGAAATGATACCTTTATTCCCATGTCTTCCAGCTACTTTATCGCCCACTTTGATTTCGCGTTTCTGTGAAATATATACACGAATTCTTTCTGGATTATAACTGGAACCCCCCTTTTTCTGGATCCATCTCACATCAATAACTCGGCCCCTTCCACCTATAGGTAGTTTTAGAGAAGTTTCTTTTGCAGTGGATACCTGAATGCCAAGTATGGCTCGTAATAATCTATCCTCTGGGGCATACGAGGATTCGTTTGCTGCTTGAGGGGTTAATTTACCTACTAAAATATCACCGGCTTCTATCCAAGATCCCAGCATCACAATTCCGTTTCTGTCTAAATTTCGGAGTAAATGAGCCTCTAAATGCGGTATTTCCTTAGTGATTCTTTCGGGACCTTGGCTTGTCACATGAGTCTGAATTTCATATTTCCGTATGTGAAAAGAAGTATAAATATCTTCATATACCAGACGTTCGCTAATTAGTACTGCGTCTTC